TTAATTAGTAAAATTTGTATGTAATACTATTATAATTTTGTATTTTATATTTACAAAATTTGTATTTGTATGTAATATTAATATTCCTGGATTGTATATAAGTATTATAAATGTTAATTCATTATATTTATAGGAAAATCTAAAATTTAGTAACTATAAATTTGTTGAAAATGTTTAAAATTAAAGATTGTATTTCATGAAAATTTTTATTAAAAATATTAGTAAAAATCTATTTAATTCTTCTTTCCTCCATTTTCCCTAAATTTTCCAGAATTTACCCTAGATTTTGCGATTTTGGACTACTTTTTTGGGTTTTTTTTACTTTTTATAATAAAATATTTATATTATATAATTATCTATATATATATAACAATTATAATTCTAAAGAAGAGCAGTATTTATTACCCAATATGGGCTATGTATATATATTTGCCTTATATGATTGTTAAAGATAGATGGCTCTTATAGAGAGAGAGATATTATAATAATAATAAATTTCTTATATATATAAACCTCTTATATTTTATATATATTATTCATACAATTAAATATAGAAAATAGGAACTATTGTGACATAATTAACTAAAATAATATATGTATATATATATATATAATTATATAATATAAATTATTTATTGTATAATATAAATTAAATTTTTCATATAATGAATGATTTACATATAAATATTAATATTACAATTGGACGAAAAGTTATATATATATTTATTAATGAATTTAAATTTATATAATAAGATTATTAATTATTTATATATAAATAAAATAATAATTTCCAATAGGAATATTAAAATTGATTTTATATTAAATATCGATTTTAATGTATAATCTATATTATTGAGTATTATTACATAAATATTAATATTAAAATATTTATTAGATATAAAATAAAATATTTATATAATAAATTAATTAATTAGAATAATTAATTAATGGTGGGGGTATTGTTGGTAATAGAATTATTAGTAATTAATTATTATTTATATATTTACTATAAAATAATTATAAATATTGTATTTAATGTTAATATACTAATATTATTAATAATAGATCTTTTTACTATTATTAATAAAATATATTGTAATGGATGCAAACTTATTAGTAATTAATTATTATTTATATATTTACTATAAAATAATTATAAATATTGTATTTAATGTTAATATACTAATATTATTAATAATAGATCTTTTTACTATTATTAATAAAATATATTGTAATGGATGCAAACTTATTAATAATTAATTATTATTTATATATTTACTATAAAATAATTATAAATATTGTATTTAATGTTAATATACTAATATTATTAATAATAGATCTTTTTACTATTATTAATAAAATATATTGTAATGGATGCAAACTTATTAGTAATTAATTATTATTTATATATTTACTATAAAATAATTATAAATATTATAATTAATTAAATTTTTTTTTAATGATTATATATATATATATATATATATATATATATATATTAGTAAATATATTAATAAAAAATATATTAGTCCGTAAAATTTAATATTCATATTAATAAAACAAGATGGGGGTCATTGTTGGTAATAGAATTATTAGTAATTAATTATTATTTATATATTTACTATAAAATAATTATAAATATTGTATTTATAATTATTTTATGCATCAATAAGATAAATTTTTCTATAAATTCTAATATAAATCATAATTTAATGATGGGGGATCATTATAATTAGAATTATTAATATAAACCTATTGGGTGGAAGGTTTTATGTATTAAAAATTTGAAATTGATGAAATTTAGTTGAAATTGAAATATAAAATCTTTTGATACTTATATATGTACCAGGGTACATTATTATATATACATATATATATATATATATATATTATTAATTTTTGTTTTGTTCCGTATACCTTTTTACTGGATAGACAAGTTTTATTCTTGCTTAAATATTTATTATGAAAAATTGTTATATGCAAGTTATTCCATATTTATTTAATCTAAATGATAAATATATAATGATAGCAGTAATTAATATTAGTAATTTAAGTAATTTTGAATTAGTTATTTTCATTAAATATTGATTAAATATGTGCCAGCAGTCGCGGTTATACATAAAATATTAGTAAATAATTTTTAGTTATTAGTTATTATGATTTATTTAATTTATTGTGAAAATTTTTAGGTGAAATTTAATTTTTCTTTTTTGATTAATTTGTTTATAATAAAAGGCTACGAAATCTAAATATTTAAACTAGGATTAGATACCCTATTATTTTGGATTTAAATTTAAAAAAACTTGAGTAGTATTAGTTATGATCTTGAAACTTAAAGAATTTGGCGGTATTTTAGTCTATTTAGAGGAATCTGTCCCATTATCGATAATCCACGTTGGACCTTACTTAATTTTATTATTTGTATACCGCCGTTTATTTGAAAATCTTATTAGAGTAATTTTCTTAATATTTAATTTTATAATATTTCAGGTCAAGGTGCAGTTTATAATTAAGTGGAGATGGATTACAATATAATTTATATATGAATTATAAATTGTAATATTTATATGAAGGTGGATTTAATAGTAATATTAAGAATAATAATTAATATGATTTTGGCTCTAAAATGTGCACACATCGCCCGTCACTCTCGCTCTTAAGGTGAGATAAGTCGTAACAAAGTAGGTGTACCGGAAGGTGTAGCTAGATTGATCAAGTTATCTATAAGTTAAGAATTTCATTTACACTGAAATTATTGTCGTGCAATTCGATATAGCTTGATAGAATTAATTTACTATATTTATGTTTAATAATTTATAAAATTTTATATAAATCATTTAATTGTTATTGTATTTGTTATGGATTTAATTATTTAGGGTAATGGTTATATAGTACTGTGATGGAATAATAAAAGTTTAAATATTATTAATTTGTAAGTTGAATTAATTTTTTGTACCTTGTGTATCAGGATTAATTAATAATAATTTATTTATATTAATTTTCTCGATTTCTTTAGAGTTAATAAATTATATTAATTATTGTTGAAGAAATATTAATAATAATTTATTGGAAATGAAATGTTAATCGTTAATGAGTATATCTAGTTTTTTGGGAAATAAATTTAATTTAGATTCTTTCTTTAGTAATTTTCTTTAAAATAGGTTTTGAGTTAGAATTAATAATAAATGGGATAAGCTTTTTATTATAAATTTATAAAGGAATTAATATTTAAAGTTATGTGGATTTAATAATTATTATTATTTTAAGTTTGTTAAAATATTACTTTTTTAAGTAATGATTTTTTTTTCTTTTAAAGTTTTACTAAAAATTTTTAATTAATTTTTTTTTGTTAATTGAAATTATGATTAAATTAGTATAATTATTTTGTAAAGTTTTTTGAGTGTAAAGTTATATTGAGGAACTAGGCAATATTAATTATTCGCCTGTTTAACAAAAACATCTCTTCTTGTTTATTTAAGAAGTATGACCTGCCCAATGATAAATTTAATGGCCGCAGTATATTGACTGTGCAAAGGTAGCATAATCATTAGTCTTTTAATTGAAGGCTGGAATGAATGGTTAAACGAGATAATAACTATCTTAATTTTATTTATTTTGAATTTAATTTTTAAGTTAAAAAGCTTAAATTATTTTTTGGGACGAGAAGACCCTATAGAGTTTAATATTTATTTATATATTTATAATGGTTTGTAAATAAGTGAATATTTATAAGTATTTCGTTGGGGTGATGGGAAAATAAAAATAACTCTTTTTAATATTTGATTATAAATTTATATATTAATGATCCATTATTAATGATTAAAAGACTAAATTACCTTAGGGATAACAGCGTTATTTTTTTTGAGAGTTCATATCGACAAAAAAGATTGCGACCTCGATGTTGGATTAGGATTATCTTTAGGTGAAGAAGCTTAAAAATTAGGTCTGTTCGACCTTTAAAATCTTACATGATCTGAGTTCAAACCGGCGTGAGCCAGGTTGGTTTCTATCTAATAGAAATTAAAATATTTTAGTACGAAAGGACCAAATATTTGAAATAATTTTTAATTTTTGAATATTATTAAACTATTTTGGCAGAAAAGTGTAATAGGTTTAGAATCTATAAATGTGATTAATATTACAAATAGTATTGGAAATTCTTATAATATTTTTGGTTAATTTAATTTTATTAATTTGTGTAATAGTTGGAGTTGCTTTTTTGACTTTATTGGAACGTAAAGTTTTAGGTTATATTCATATTCGTAAAGGTCCTAATAAAGTGGGATTTTTAGGTATTTTGCAACCTTTTAGTGATGCAATTAAATTATTTACTAGGGAACAAACTTTCCCTTTAATATCTAATTATATTTCTTATTATTTTGCTCCTGTATTTAGTTTATTCCTTTCTTTATTAATTTGAATAATTACACCTTATTTAAGAGGTCTATATTCCTTTGAATTGGGATTACTTTTTTTTTTAAGATGTACAAGATTAGGGGTTTATACTGTAATAATTGCAGGTTGATCTTCTAATTCTAATTATTCTTTATTAGGAGGTCTTCGTGCTGTAGCTCAAACTATTTCTTATGAAGTAAGATTAGCATTAATTTTATTATCTTTTGTTTTTTTAATTAATGGCTATAATCTATTAAATTTTTATTATTATCAAAATTATTTATGATTAATTTTTATAGCTTTACCTTTATCTTTGGTTTGATTTACTTCTTGTTTAGCAGAAACTAATCGTACTCCTTTTGATTTTGCTGAAGGTGAATCTGAATTAGTTTCTGGATTTAATGTTGAATATAGAAGTGGTGGATTTGCATTAATTTTTTTGGCTGAATATGCAAGTATTTTGTTTATAAGAATATTATTTTGTGTAATTTTCTTGGGTGGTGATATTAATACTTTTTTTTTTTATTTTAAATTGAGATTTATTTCTTTTATATTTATTTGGGTTCGTGGAACTTTACCTCGATTTCGTTATGATAAATTAATATACCTTGCTTGAAAGAGTTTCTTACCATTATCATTAAATTATCTTCTTTTTTTTCTTGGATTCAAAATTTTATTATTTTCATTTTTATTTTAGTGTATAAAATTAAGTAGAATAAAAAGGAAATATTAAGTTAATAGAGGAATTTAACCTCTTTTATATGCTTTCAAAACATAATTCTTTCTTAAGATATTAACTATTTGATAATATTTTCTCATACCTTTGTTACTATTGGATTAATAATGTAGTATGAAAAATATAAAATTGTTAATAATTGTCCAGTAATAATATAAGGATCTTCAACTGGACGAGCTCCAATTCATGTTAATAAAATTACTGTATTAACTATAATTCAGAATAAAATTTGATTAAAAGGATAAAATTGAATTCCTCGAAAATTTGAATTATACAAGGGTATAATAAATAAGACAGCAATAGAAAGAGTTAATGCAATTACTCCTCCAAGTTTATTTGGAATGGATCGTAAAATTGCATAAGCAAATAAAAAATATCATTCAGGTTGAATATGAATTGGTGTAACGAGAGGATTTGCAGGGGTAAAATTGTCAGGATCTCCTAAAATATAAGGTTCTTTAAGAGTTAATACTGTTAATATTATAATTAAAATGATGAATCCAAATATATCTTTAATTGAGAAATAAGGATGGAACGGAATTTTATCAATATTTCTATTTAAACCTATTGGATTATTTGACCCTGTTTGGTGTAAAAATAGTAAATGAATTATTACCATTGCAGTGACAATAAATGGTAAAAGGAAATGGAATGTAAAGAATCGATTTAATGTTGCATTGTCTACTGCAAATCCTCCTCATACTCATTGTACTAATTCAATACCTATATATGGGATAGCTGAAAGAAGATTAGTAATTACTGTTGCTCCTCAAAATGATATTTGTCCTCATGGTAAAACATATCCTATAAATGCAGTTGCTATTGTTAAGAAGAAAATTAATACTCCTACTGATCAGGTTTGAATAAATTTATATGAACCATAATATATACCTCGACCAATATGAAGATAAATGCAGACAAAGAATATAGATGCTCCATTAGCATGAAGAGTTCGTAATAATCATCCATAATTAACATCTCGGGAGATATGATTAACTCTAAAAAATGCTAATTCAATATTGGGACAATAATGTATAGCTAGAAAAATCCCTGTAATAATTTGTATTCCTAAACATAATCCTAATAGGGAGCCGAAATTTCATCATCTTCTAATATTGGATGGAGAAGGTAAATCAATTAAGGCATTATTAATAATTTTAAGTAGTGGATGTTTAACTCGTATAGGTTTATTCATTAGTTAAGATGTCGTAAAGGTCCTACAAAGATATTGGTAATTTTTACTACTGCAATTAGTGTTAAAAAAAGATATGTTGCTAAAATAATTGTAATAATTCTTGTAGGATTATTATACAATTTAATTAAGGGTAAAGTAGTAAAATTATTAATAGTTATAAAATTGAAGGTTTCTTGATTTATAAATGAAGGATTAAAATTATTATAAATTATAAATAGGGTTGGTAATATAATTATTGCTAATATTAAAAGTTTAGTAGATATTGAGAATATCTCATTAGAAGCTAATCTGGTTACATAAATAAATAAAACTAATATTCCTCCTAGAAAGATGAGAAAAAGTACATATGAAAATCAAAAGGATTGAGTAAGTATTCCAGTAATAATTGAAATAAAAGTGGTTTGGATTAATAAAATTAGCCCTATAGCTAATGGATGATTTATTTGGGTGAAAATGAGTCTTAATATTGATCTAATAATTAAGAATAATAATTTAATATCATAGGATAGTTTAATAAAAATAATAGCTTTGGGAGTTAATGATAAAGAATTTCTTTTCCTTTGAAGTTTTAAAAGACAATCTTATTTTTGGTTTACAAGACCAATATTTTATAATAAATTATTAAAACTACTAATGATAATGTATTTTTATATTTCTATAAGTTTCTTTTGTGGTATTTGAGTTTTTTCTTCTAATCGTAAACATTTATTGGCTACTTTATTAAGTTTAGAATTTATTATATTGATTTTGTATACAGTTTTATATAATTATTTAATATTATTTAATTATGAATTGTATTTTAATATAATTTTTTTAACATTTTCTGTTTGTGAAGGGGCTTTGGGTTTATCTATCTTAGTATCTATAATTCGTAGATATGGAAGTGATTTTTTTAATGCTTATAGAATATTACAATGTTAAAGTATTTATTTTTTTTATTATTTTTAATCCCTTTATGTTTTAAAAAAAATTATTGATGAATAATTCAATGTTTAATATTTTTACTTTCTTTTTTATTTTTATTTATATTCCCTTATTTTTTTTGTTGAGGAAATTTGGGATATATATTTGGTTGTGATTATATTTCATATGGTTTAATTTTATTAAGTATATGAATTTGTGTATTGATAATTACCGCTAGTGAATCTATTTACCGTTATAATTATTTTAATAATTTTTTTTTGTTTATAGTAATATTATTACTTTTACTTCTATTTTGTACTTTTAGAAGATTAAGTTTATTTACTTTTTATTTGTTTTTTGAGAGAAGTCTTATCCCAACTTTATTCTTAATTTTAGGATGAGGATATCAACCTGAACGATTACAAGCAGGAATCTATTTATTGTTTTATACCTTATTGGCTTCTTTACCTTTACTTGTAGGAATTATATATTTATATGAAGATAATTATTTAAGATTTTCTTTAATAATAATTAATAATGGAATAAGTGTATTTTTTTATTTAAGAATAATTATTGCTTTTTTGGTTAAAATACCAATATTTATGATACATTTATGATTACCTAAAGCTCATGTTGAGGCTCCAGTAAGAGGTTCAATAATTTTAGCGGGTATTTTATTAAAATTAGGTGGATATGGATTATTACGAATTTATAATGTGTTAATATTTTTAGGTATAAAGTTAAATTATATTTGAATTTCAATTAGTCTTGTAGGTGGACTTTTAGTAAGTTTAATTTGTATACGTCAAACTGATTTAAAATCTTTAATTGCTTATTCATCAGTAGCTCATATAGGAATTGTTATTGGGGGTTTAATAACAATAATATATTGAGGATTTTGTGGTTCATATACTTTAATAATTGCACATGGTTTATGTTCATCTGGTTTATTTTGTTTAGCAAATATTACTTATGAACGATTAGGAAGCCGAAGATTATTAATTAATAAAGGTTTAATAAATTTTATACCAAGAATAGCTTTGTGATGATTTTTATTAAGATCTTGTAATATAGCTGCTCCACCATCTCTTAATCTATTAGGAGAAATTAGTTTATTAAATAGTTTAGTTGGATGATCTTTATTAACTATAATAATATTAATTTTTTTATCTTTTTTTAGAGCAGCTTACACTTTATATATATTTTCATATAGTCAACATGGTCAAATTTATTCTGGAATATATTCTTGTTCATTAGGTTATACTCGGGAATATTTATTATTATTTCTTCATTGATTTCCTTTAAATTTATTAATTTTAAAGGGTGATTATTTAATTCTTTGATTATAAACTTAGGTAGTTTAATTTAAAATATCGATTTGTGGTGTCGGGGATATATAAAAGTGTCTTAGGTTGTGAAATTTATATCAATTTGTTTTACTAGATTTTTTTTTCTTTTTTTTTTAAGTTTACTTTTATTTGGATTAGGATTTTATTTTATTATAAATGATTTAATTTATTTTATTGAATGGGAATTGGTTACAATAAATTCTAGTAGAATTGTTATAACATTTTTATTTGATTGAATATCTTTAATTTTTATAAGATTTGTATTTTTCATTTCTTCTTTAGTAATTTTATATAGAGATGATTATATATATGGAGACTATAATATCAATCGTTTTATTTATTTAGTATTATTATTTGTAATGTCAATAATATTTTTAATTATTAGTCCTAATATAATTAGAATTTTACTTGGTTGAGATGGTTTGGGATTAGTTTCTTATTGTTTAGTAATTTATTATCAGAATATTAAATCTTTTAATGCTGGAATATTAACTGCTCTCTCAAATCGTATTGGTGATGTTGCATTACTTATAGTAATTGCTTGAATATTAAATTTTGGTAGATGAAATTATATTTATTATTTAGAATGTTTAAAAGGTAGAATTGAAATAGAAGTAATTACATTTTTAGTTATTTTAGCTGGAATAACTAAAAGAGCTCAAATTCCTTTTTCTTCTTGACTACCTGCTGCAATAGCAGCTCCAACACCAGTTTCTGCTTTAGTTCATTCATCAACTTTAGTAACCGCTGGAGTATATTTATTAATTCGATTTAGTTCATCTTTTAGACCTTTATTAAATATAATTTTACTTCTTATTTCTGGTTTAACAATGTTTATAGCTGGATTGGGTGCTAATTTTGAATATGATTTGAAAAAAATTATTGCCCTTTCTACTTTAAGACAATTAGGTTTAATAATAAGAATTTTGTCAATAGGATTTGCTAGATTAGCTTTTTTTCATTTGTTAACACATGCTTTATTTAAGGCATTATTATTTATATGCGCTGGGGTGGTAATTCATTCTATAAAGGATTCTCAGGATATTCGTTTTATAGGAAATATATCTTTTCAAATACCATTAACTTCTTCTTGTTTAATAATTTCAAATTTTGCTTTATGTGGAATACCTTTTTTAGCAGGATTTTATTCTAAGGATTTAATTTTAGAAATAGTATCTCTTAATTATTTAAATATTTTTGGGTTTTTTTTATTTTATTTTTCTACTGGGTTAACAGTTTGTTATTCTTTTCGTTTATTTTATTATACTTTATGTGGGGATTTTAATCTAACAACTTTTTATAACATAGGAGAAGAAAATAAAAATATAATTGTTGGAATAATAGGATTATTAATTATAGTAATTTTAGGTGGTGGAATAATAAGATGAATTATTTTTCCTACCCCTTCACTTATTTGTTTACCTTTATATTTAAAGTTATTAGTAATTATAGTAAGAATTATTGGTGGATGACTAGGATATGAATTAGCTAAATCTGGATTTGGAAAATCATTAATTTCTTTACATATAAATAGTATAGTAATATTTTTAGGATCAATATGATATATACCTTATTTATCAACTTATGGTGTAGTTTATAGACCTCTTATTTTAGGATATAATTCATTAAAATCATTTGATAGAGGTTGAAATGAATATTTTGGTGGTCAAGGTATATATTTTATATTTATAGTATTGGGAAAAGTTAATCAATGGTGACAATTTAATAACTTAAAATTATTTTTAATATTTTTCGTTATGTGATTTATTATAATTATGTTTATATTAATTATTTAAAATTTAAATAGCTTAATAAAGAGTATAACATTGAAGATGTTAGGGTGATTAAATAGAATCTTTAAATAAAATTTTATGATTATTAATAATAATATTTTTACAGTGAAAATGTAATGTTTTATTTTAAACTACATAAATTGTAGAAATATAAACGGAATTTAACCGCTGAAGTGATAAGTTAGCAGCTTTCACTTGAACATCATATTTCCTTAACTGGAATTAATTTATTCAATAATATTATTAACAGTAATATACCTCTGTTTTGGTTTCAGTTAATAGAATAAGGGTAAGTTAATACCATTTAATTAGGTCGAAACTAATTGCAAGAATTGCTTCATATTCAAGATAAATTGAATTAATTCAATACCTTTTGAATGCAAATCAAATATTATATTTAACTATTATCCTATGAGGCTCATTCAAGAGATCCTTGATTTCATTCATGGTATAACCCAATTAATAAAATAATAAGAAAAATTATTCTAATAGTAAATCATGATTTTATATTGGAAGATAATATAATAATTGTTATTGGTAGTAATAATGCAATTTCTACATCAAAAATTAGGAAAATTACTGCAATAAGGAAAAATCGTAAAGAGAAAGGTAAGCGTGCTGATCTTTTAGGATCAAATCCACACTCAAAAGGTGAAGATTTTTCTCGGTCTTCAATTAATTTTTTAGAAAGAACTGAGGCTAATAATATAACAACTCTTGATAAAATTATAATAAATAAAATTATTATTAATATAGTATAAATTACTTATCTTGTTTAAATCAAACTTTTTGATTGGAAGTCAAATATACTTATTATATTAGATAAATATTATCTACCTCATCAATAAATTGAAATATATAAAAATAATCAAACTACATCTACGAAGTGTCAATATCAAGCAGCAGCTTCAAATCCAAAATGATGATTAGATGAAAAATGGAGATATAAGTGTCGTATTAAACATGTTAATAAAAATGTAGTTCCAATAATAACATGTAATCCATGAAATCCTGTTGCTATAAAGAATGTAGAACCATAAACTGAATCTGCAATAGTAAAAGGAGCTTCAATATATTCATATGCTTGAAGAGCAGTAAAATATAAACCTAAAATGACAGTGATGAATAACCCTTGAAGAGCTTGCTTATAATTATTTTCTAATAATCCATGATGAGCTCACGTAACTGTAACACCTGAAGATAAGAGAATTGCCGTATTAAGTAAAGGAATTTGAAGAGGATTAAATGGTTCTACTCCTAAAGGAGGCCATAAGGATCCAATTTCAATTGTTGGGGATAATCTTCTATGGAAAAAAGCTCAAAAAAAGGAAATGAAAAAGAATACTTCGGAAATAATAAATAAAATTATTCCTCATCGAAGACCCTTTGTTACAAATTTTGTGTGAAGACCTTGATATGTTCCTTCTCGTACAATATCTCGTCATCATTGAATTATTGTAAGGATTATAATTGTTATTCCGATAAATATTAATTGATTATTATATAAATGAAATCATTTAATTAATCCTGTTATTATAATTAATGATCTTAAGGCCCCTGTTAAAGGTCAAGGTCTTTTATCTACTAGATGAAAGGGGTGATTTCTATGTCTTGTCATTAATTAACTTCTCTAGAATAAAGAGTACTTAAAACAGCAAATACATAAGATTGAATAATAGCTACTGCAGATTCTAAAATTAATAATGCAATTTGGGTAAAAATTAAAATTGTCAATAGTGAAAGGGATAAAGAAGGTCCTGTATTTCCTAGTAAAGTTAATAGTAAATGTCCTGCAATTATATTTGCTGCTAATCGTACTGCTAAAGTTCCTGGTCGAATTATATTACTAATAGTTTCAATACATACTATAAATGGTATTAATACTGGTGGAGTTCCTTGAGGAACTAAATGGGCGAATATATGTTGAGTATTATTAATTCATCCAAATATTATGAATCTTAATCAGAGGGGTAAAGCTAATGATAATGTCATAATTATATGGCTAGTTCTAGTAAATACATAGGGGAAGAGTCCTAAAAAGTTATTAAATATAATAATTGAAAATAGGGAAATAAAAATAAAAGTTCTTCCTTTATTAATATTTTTATAACCAATTAATGTTTTAAATTCTTTATGAAGATTTATTATAATATTATTTCATAATATAAAATGTCGAGAAGGAATTAATCAAATGGAGTAAGGAATAATTAATAATCCTAAAATTGTTCTAGTTCAATTTAATGAGATATTATAAATTCTTGTTGATGGATCAAAAACTGAGAATAAATTTGTTATCATTTTCAATTTAATGTTTTGAAACTTAATATTTTTTTTGCAGTTGATGGTTGAGGAATAAATGAATAGTAATTAATAAAAGAAAAGATTAATAATATTATAATAAAAAATAAGTATAAAGTTAATCAACTTAAAGGTATTATTTGTGGAATAAAAGATTATCAATAAAGTTGATAATTTTAGTTTGACAATCTAATGTTATAAATTTAACTAAATCTTCTTTCATCAGAAGTAATTGCTATTTTACTATCTTTTGGTTTAAGAGACCATTACTTGCTTTCAGTCATCTGATGAATTATCCATCAATATTAGAAATTCAATTAATAAAATTTTTAATAGAAATTCTTTCAATTACAATAGGTATAAATCTATGATTTGCACCACAAATTTCTGAACATTGTCCATAAAATAACCCTGGACGACTAATTAAAAATCTTGTTTGATTAAGTCGTCCAGGAGTTGCATCTGCTTTAACTCCTAATCTTGGTACTGTTCAAGAATGTAAAACATCCGTTGCTGTAATAATAATTCGAATAAATGTATTTATGGGTAAAGCAGCACGATTATCAACATCTAATAGACGAAATTCATTATTATCTATTTCATTAATGGGAATTATATAAGAATCAAATTCTACTTTTAGGAAATCTGAATATTCATATCTTCAATATCATTGATGGCCAATAGTTTTTAAGGTAACTACGGGATTATTAATTTCGTCTATTAAGTATAAAAGACGTAGAGATGGAATTGCAATAAAAATTAAAATGATTGCTGGAGCAATAGTTCATGCCACTTCAATTAACTGTCCTTCAAGTAAAAATCGGTTTGTAAAAGTGTTTGTAGTTAATATAATTATTATATAAATAACTACTATTAAAATTATTACAATAATTATTAATGCATGATCATGAAAATAGATTAACTGTTCTATAATAGGAGAAGCTCTATCTTGAAAATTTATATTAGCTCATGTTGTCATTAGTTTCTAATAAAAGGTGGAACCTTTATTTATGGAACTTAAATCCATTGCACTTATCTGCCATATTAGAAACTAATACATAATAGTAGGTAATTCTGAATATCTATGTTCTGCAGGGGGAGTATTTTGGAATCATTCAATTGAACTACTTGTTTGGGTTGGAAATAATATTTGTCGATTAGTAGATATACTTTCTCATATGATAAAGATGAAACCAATTACTCCTACAAATGAAATTATTGAACCAATTGATGAAATAACATTTCAAGCTGTGTAAGCATCTGGATAATCAGAATAACGACGTGGTATCCCTGCAAGTCCAAGAAAATGTTGGGGAAAAAAAGTTAAATTTACACCTAAAAATATAATTATAAATTGAATTTTTAATCACTTGGGGTTCATTGAAAGTCCAGTAAATAATGGATATCATTGAATAAATCCTGCTATAATAGCAAATACCGCTCCTATTGATAATACATAATGAAAATGTGCTACCACATAATATGTATCATGTAAAACAATATCAATTGATGAATTAGCTAATACAACTCCTGTTAATCCTCCAATTGTAAATAGAAAAACAAAACCTAAAGATCATAAACAGGGCGCTCTATAAGTTAATTGTGATCCATATACTGTTGATAATCATCTAAAAATTTTAATTCCTGTGGGTACAGCAATAATTATTGTTGCTGAAGTAAAGTAGGCTCGTGTATCAACATCTATTCCAACCGTAAATATATGATGTGCTCATACGACAAATCCTAGTAATCCAATAGCTAGTATAGCAAAAATTATTCCTAAATTACCAAAAGCTTCTTTTTTTCCTCTTTCATGACAAATAATATGAGAAATTATACCAAATCCTGGTAAAATTAGAATATAAACTTCTGGATGACCAAAAAATCAGAATAGATGTTGATATAAAATTGGATCTCCTCCTCCTGCAGGATCAAAAAATGAAGTATTTAAATTACGATCTGTTAATAATATAGTAATTGCACCTGCAAGAACAGGAAGAGATAGTAATAATAATAATGCGGTAATTCCAACTGCTCAAACGAATAGAGGAATTCGTTCAGGTCTTATATTAATTGGTTTCATATTAATAATAGTAGAAATAAAATTTACTGCTCCTAGAATAGATGAAACACCTGCTAAATGTAGTGAAAAGATAGCTAAGTCTACAGAAGCCCCAGCATGAGCAATATTTCTAGCTAACGGTGGGTAAACTGTTCATCCTGTTCCTGCACCTCTTTCAACTATTCTTCTAGTAAGAAGTAATGTTAGAGATGGAGGTAATAATCAAAATCTTATGTTATTTATTCGTGGAAAAGCTATATCAGGAGCACCTAATATTAAAGGTACTAATCAATTACCAAAACCTCCAATCAGAATTGGTATTACTATAAAGAAAATTATAATAAAAGCATGTGCAGTTACAATGACATTATAAATTTGATCATCTCCAATCAGGGAACCTGGTTGATTAAGTTCAGCTCGAATAAGTATTCTTAATGAAGTTCCTACTATTCCTGCTCATGCACCAAAAATGAAATATAATGTTCCAATATCTTTATGATTAGTTGAAAATAATCATCGTTTCAATAATTAGTAGAATGGCTGAGAAATTGTAGGTGAAAGATTGTAAATCTTTTAAGGGGTTAAAACTCTTCTACTATAAAAGAGCTTTATATTCATAAAATGATTATAGAATGCAATTCTATAGGAGTAGGTTAACCTACTAAGGCTTAAAGAACCTCTTTATTTATAGCTTTGAAGGATATTAGTTTAACTTAACTTAAAGCCTTTAAATTAAAAAATGTTAATAAAGGTTGTAGAAGCAATTAATCCTAATATTGAAATAGATATTAATAAAAATGAAGTAATTATAATTCTTAAACTTTCATTACTTTTATAATTTCAACAGGGCTCAGAACTTAAAATAATAAAAGCAGAATAAGAAATTCGTAAATAATAATAAAGGGTAATTAATGAAAATACAACTATAATAGAAATAATAACTATTGATCAGTTAGTTATTATAAATTGAATAATTATTCATTTTGGTAAAAATCCTAGAAAAGGAGGAATTCCTCCTAATGATAATAAAGATGAAAATAAAAGAAATTTTATAATTTTATTTTCATCATTAATTAAATATGTTTGATTAACAAAAGAAATTTGAAAAGGTATAACGATTATAATAATAGTTAATGTTAATAATGAATAAATTAAGAAATATAAAATTCATATATTTTCTCCTATTAATATAGCAACTAATATTCATCCTATATGATTAATAGATGAATAAGTTAAAATTTTTCGAATAGATGTTTGATTATATCCTCCAATTGCACCAATAATAATTGATGACAAGACAATAAAAGTTAAGAATACATTAAAATTAATCGTATAGGAGATTAATATTAATGGAGCAATTTTTTGAATAGTTATTAGAATAAAACAATTATTTCATCTTAATCCTTCTATCACTCTAGGAAATCATCAGTGCAAGGGGGCTGCACCACTTTTTATCAACAGGGGGGTTGAAATTATGATTCTTGTGAAAGAAGAATTAAGTATTGTAAATATTCTTTCAATTAATGATTTTGAAATAATAATAAATAATAAAGTGGAGGATGCAAGGGCTTGAATAAGAAAATATTTTAATGCTGCTTCTGTTGTGAAAATATTATTATTATTAGATATTAATGGAATAAATGATAATAAATTAATTTCCAACCCTATTCATGCTCTTAATCAAGAATTAGATGAAATAGTAATAAACATTCCACTTATTAATGTAGTAAAAAATAAAATCTTTAAAGAATTATGTGACATTAGAGAAGAGAGGTCTTCCTCTATAAATGGGGTATGAACCCATTAGCTTATATTAGCTTACTTTTCTATTATAATACATTTTGGTGTATGAGGCACAGAAATTTTTGAAATTTCGGGTAATAGTTTAATTCTATTAAATGTAATAGTAATGGTAATATTATTACATAATTTATCCTATCACGATAATCCTTTTATCAGGCACAACACT